CGATTCCGCCCCATGATGAGTAGGTGGGAGATACCCCCAAAGACCTTGTAGTACGGGGGGAACGTCCCTCGACGACGCTCACCCCCGATCAAAGTGATGGAAGCTACGCAGTGTTGGAGACAACGTATTCACGTAAGTTTTGTTTTGCCCATATCACTAATGGCCTTCGACCGGCGGGTAGGGGAGTTCCCGCTGCGGTGCTGTTCCCGGCCTGGGCCCTGTCCTTCCTATCTCGCTCGTACCTTCAATCAAAATAATCGAGGAATAGATATGGCTGGCAGGTGCGGTAGACCGAACACCTTCTGAATCAGCGTGGAGGTGACATGAAGCTCCTTGCCCATTGAGTGAAAGCATCCATCCCAGTAAGAGAGATTCTCCGACCCCCCCCACCTGCGGTAACTTCCGCCAGCCCCAGGCGGCTACTGATCTTTCGGAGCCTAAGAGTGGGCTCCATTACCCTTTCGCAATCTTCGGCTTGCCTTTATGGTTTGCTTGAAGCAAGAACAATTGATGAGTGAGCAGTGGAACCAATCTCCAATCCCGAGGCGAAACAACCAACCGGTCTTTTGAACAATACAGTAATAAAAAAGTACGATGCTTGCAGGTAGGGATCGCAGAGCAGCTTGCTCGGTCTTTTGTTTGAGGTTTTTATTCGTGCAACAGGAATACTTAGTATAGGAACGGACCCGAACAGGAAGATAGTCGATCACACAGAGTCGTAGAATCACTGAACGAGCCTTCGTGTGACGAAGTCGGATCGGAAGTGACATAATATACCTCCTCCGAACCCTCAACAATAGAACGTGTGTGTTCCCAGTAGGGATTATAACGGAGGAGTGCAGAAGGGCTTTTGGAAGAGCGCTCCGCGTGTTTTTTTCCTATCTAGAACCCCCTAGTCGTGAGAAAGAGCCGCTCTACCCCCCTCATTCATGATTCATGTGAGGAAAGAAGGAGGAAAGAAATAGGCGATCTCGTTAGCATGAACCGTCCAAATTTCACCTCCCCTGGACGAACAATCGACAAGCCAGACATTATTTCCAATGCAAAATAAAAGAATTTTACGATCTGATTCTGGAGGAGAATACATGCCCACGGAATTCTCTCAATATCTTATCCAGAGGCACTGTTCATCAGAGATCTTGTGCGTATACTCCTGGAATAGCTGAGAGGCAAAATAGATACTTATTGGAAACGGTTAGAGCTATGATGTTTGGGATGAATGTACCCCGTTTGGGTAGAAGCTGTGTTGACCGCAACATACTTGATCAATCGCATACCGTCTAAGTTCTTGCTGGAAGCATCCCTGATTACTCTTATAAAAAAGTATTTGGCTGCTGTTCATATTCTCTTTTTTATTTTTTCTTTAAAGAAAGGAAGCTAACGAAAGAAAGCGAGCTCAACGAAACAAGCGAAGCGAGCAGCAAGAGAAGATCGGTAGTAGAAGGTAACGAAATAGAGACTCAGAGAGAGATCAGAAGCGAAATTCGGCATAAGGCTGAACCCAGGTGACGCCTATTGTAGTGTAGCACCTGGGGCCGCACGACTCAGGCAGGGCAGACTCTCTACCCGTGCGCGTGTCTATTTCGCTTTAGGAGGTATCAGAACGGAGTTATGGGTAAATCCCTTTCGGATTTCTGCTAATTCTCTTCTTGTTGCACCATGTCCAAGCTTGACGATAGCAGTGGAGCGCTGTCTGCGGCGGCTGTTGCTAAGGAAACACTCAAGGATCGAGTGACCCAACTTGATGGCAAGGTCGACCATTTGGGCGGACAAGTGTAGACTATGGCAGAAAGGCAGGAGAATCAGGAATCGTTGGTCACCAGACGCTCGCTAATGAGTACCGCGTCTTCCCAGTGAAGGAGAGCCGTCTTCATGGGGCCTCAACGATCCCGGTGGCGATGTCCAAAGCGTGACGGACTAGGTCAAATTGAGGTGAGGAGCTTGCTGTGGAGATAGGTCTCCGGTTCGTGAACCGAATTCTCACCTGGCGACTCCAGACGCATTTGAGTCCCGGAACCGCAGCCATTCAACGGGGGATTCGAAATGCCAAGGCTCGAAAACCTCTGGGACATGGAACAGTACTTTAGGCTGTTCGTGCCCCTTTTGACGACCAAGTCACAATGGCAACAATGTATCTTTCTGGGGATACGAAGCTGTGGTGGCGGACGCGATATGAGGACGTGCTGGAAGGGCGTTGCGAGATCAACGCCTGGGAGGAACTAAATAGGAAGCTCAAGGAAAGTTCCTCTGCCTGGGAACGTTGCACGGCTTGCACGAGAGTCCCTGATGCGGACCGGCACTGTTCTAGAAAATCAAAGCAGACCATGGGGGACTGACCCGAGCTATCGACAAAGAAGGACTTTTATAGGTGCCGAGAATAAGGAACCACTTTCTATCAGATTAAGAAAGAGCATCCGAGAAAGCATTCCTCCTTGCAGCTACAGCCGTATCCTATTCGTTAACTGGATCTCCTACTTCCACTTTTAGGGAAGGTTGGTTAGCTCTATCGAACGAGGGTTAGGTTATCAAAGTTTGAACAAACAAAGGGAATTCTCAAAGACTATTCAATTCGTAGCGTCAAGCGTCGATACTGACTTCAAGGAGACATCATAGATGGAACGAAAGAAGCGAGGTTTCTATTTAATAAAAGGTAGCGTAGCGGTTCAAAATGTTGATTGGGGGAGAGGGATAGATCTATGTGTCATAGGATCTATCGTCAGGGTACCTTTCATCAGTGGACGTCAACCTTTCTCTATCGTCAATCGACCGCTCTGCGGAATCTCTTCAATCTCGGGATACGATATCACATCCTCATTTAATAGGTGATTTTTATCATCCCGGTATCCCGGTGATAAAGATAAAGAAGGCATGCAGATTTAAAGTATTGATCTAAACAGACATGAAATGAACAGCTCTATGAGGCCAAATTCCAAGTCAAAAGTGAATTATAAGTAACGAGAAGATCAAAATTCTTGAACAGAAAAGTCGTAGCGCGCTTAGCACTCTCAGTGCCAGCAAGACCTTGCATGCGTGGAGCTGTAAAATGGTCAGACACTGACATCGATTCCTGGGGAATTGGTCAGGAAGAAAAAACAGGTTGAATCACAGTTACATGGGTTGAGCTTTCACTTTCAGTAAGCCCTTATTTCTCGACTCACTAGACGGGGAATATGCGTACAGTAGAAAAAGCTTAAAGCAACTAGCAATGCTACCATAAATCAAGGAGAGTTTTACCTTTTACCAACCCTGCCATCCTAGAACGTTAGCGTACAAGAGGGGCATTTCTCAATTGAGTTAGTCACACATAGAATCTCAGATGTGGAAGTTTGATTCCGATTTATTTGGCGTTTAGTTGGCTGCACTCTAGGTCTCACCTAAGATCCTTAGTCTATCCGAGGCTATCGTTAACTGGGGCACGATAGAACCGATGGTCAGTACCTCTTTACTAGGGAAGGGGTTCCCGGGAGATAGCTCTGGTTCGTGCGCATTAGAAGTAGACATGAGTGGTTGTCTTAGCGCGCATCGAAGCGACATGCGTGAAAGACCTTGCCTCAGTGCTCTCGCTTTGAGGGATTCCTTCTCGCTTGCTTGCTGTCTAAGCTCTTCGATCCTGCCCTGCTTTGATTCTTGCGCTTGCTTGTGCCCCCTTCTTTCTTTGGCGCTTGCCTGGATCGCTATCTTACTAGCAGTAGTGCTGTTTTCTATTGGAGCTTCCCTTTTTCCTTTTATCGAGCATAATGATTCGAATCGGGCTTTTTGGTCAAATTCTTTGCCGAAAGAGTTCTCCCTTATCGGATGGCATCAGATGCCAGTGGCCTCTTAGCTTTGTGGGCGATATCGGATGGTTGGTATCTCACCGCATAAGTGTCAGGGATGGCGTAGTTCATTAGTGCTTTCCCGAGGCTAGTCTATCTAATGGATGGAATGACTAGACTAATTTATAGTCTGCATGGACTCGACACCGCCTCTCCACGGGTCGCTGTGACTAATCAACTCAGGTCAAGCTAACAGAGAACAAGGAAAGCACCGAAACGGGAACTGTCACGAGTGAAATGTCTTTCTTTTTTACCTTGTTTCACGCTTTCTTGAAAAACTCAACTCCATCTTCTTATTGCTGGATAGTCCAACTCCGTCTTCAAGCGCTTTCCAAACAGCGCTACTTCACCCCACAGAGTCACCTCCTCTGGACGACTCAAACTTCATGTATTCCCGGGTTGCTTGCAGAGAGAACATGTCGAAGCTAGGCGCTTACGACCTTTCCTGTGCGGGTCGAGTGAGCCATATTCAATATTCAACAAAGCGGATTCTAGTCACAAAACCAGCCCTTGGCGGGTCTCGCGGATCATCAGTCATCAAGGGCTCTGAACGTGGAATTTAACTATTGACATCGAATTGATTACGAAAAAGAAATCTCTATAGTCGAGGGTGAATCCGGCCGGGAGAACAGCATGCAGGAGATGAGGCGGACTGAAGAAGCTAAAAACCATATTCTCGCTGAGTCAACTAGGGCAATTGGATTCGTTAGCGCGTAAAACCACCACAGTATTGATCTGAGAACAAACTACCATACCCCTCCCCGTATGACCCACTATTACAGCGCTTTGCCTCACTATACTAAAAAAGAATGAACCCTACTATAGGAATCAAAGGAGAGTATGAGACGGAGAAAGAAACTTGGTGGTAACAACCCGAATGAAAGAGAGAGAAACTTATTAATAGGAGGGGAGTCTTTGATTCAGTAGAGTAGAGCAAGGCTGTCTTCGCTTGAGAGGGCTTGCTTAGTGCATTCGAACTCACCCATCGTTAGAAAGGACCCTTGGGTTTCAGCCTTGCGATCATTTCTACTACCAAGGTGGAGTGCTCAAGAGTCATGGTACCAGTTGGAGTCTGGATCAACCGAAACCACTAGCTTGACCCTTGACTACTAGTTATAGCCCCACACGAAAGCTTCACCCTCGCAGCTACCCTGATCTTAGTGAACCTGAAGGCCTCGCGCACACTAGCCTTGTTTGAGCCGAACCTAGAGATGCGACATGACTCCTTGGTCTTGGTCAATGAAATGAAGAGGGATTCAGAGATCTCCAGGTACTATTGGACTGGACTATAACATTCCCTGAAAAAATAAAAAGTTTGGCTATTTCAACCAATTCAAGTAATGGCTTCAAATTCTATGATTAGCTGGAAGATCGCTACGGATTCTATGATTAGCTCCACGAGTCTATATTCTAAATTGGATGATCACCACTGGTCCTATGCGCGGATTGGACTTTGACCATCAATGACAAGTAGAATCACTGATCCTATTACCGGCTTGGCTTTGGCTAGAACCACTTATTTGAGGAAGGGTGACCTATTCTCTGATCCGGGGTTGGGGTTATTCTATTTGGTCATTGCTGGGCGGTAGTAGCAAAAAGGCCAAGCAGCCTTCATTGGGCAGAAACTCTTCTTTCTGAAATGGAAATTGCAGTATTTCAGTATTTCAAATTCCTCCGTTCTCACCTTTGCTTAGTCAACTCCCCTATTCATGGTTGGTGGGCGTAGTGAGTGGGCTCTAGTGCCTCATGCTGTAACTAGTCAACTCGCATCTTCTGCTTGAGTCTTATACCTAGTTCTTGCTCTAACATGTTCTTGGCGTGATCTTTCTTGAAAGCCCTATCAGGGGTCTAGCTTGATATGGGCCTCGACTCTCTCTTTGATCCCCGCTCCCTGGCATCAATATAGTCAATAAAGGAATCACTCAACCTCTTCGTTTACTTCAACAAGGTATCTTAAAAAGTGGTCTCGGGTACCATTCAATATTCTTTCTTATGTGCCGTCAACCCCCAATATAAGAGAACAGTCATGGATCAAGGTTTGTCAGTCCCGACCCGAAAGCCAAAGAGGGACAGCTTTCAGAAATCAATTGATAAATCAACAATGGAACGCCCATGTTTACCTAGGAGTAGGGGTAGGGGGTGAATCGAACCGAAATGACAAAGAATTGATAGTATGGGGCTTACTAAGCCAAGACGTAAAAACCCGAATCTCTAACATAACAGAAAGCTGTAATCCTGTTAGAACACGCCTGCCTGGTGTTGACCGAGAAGGAGTTATACCTATAAAATGAAAGGATGACTGGATCGAATGCTAACGAAAAAGAAGGTCGACGCAATCGAGCTGAGGCAAAACTAAAGGAAAGAGCAAGATGGTGGTCTATCCACATTGAAAGAGTCACGATAGCGAAATATGCTTCTTTTCCACTTTATGCTTCCACTTAAAGAAGTAGATGTAACACCATAGATTTCGGCATATATAAGAATAAGAAAGAAAAGAAATGCGCTCCAAAGAAGAGAGAATATTCAACAAGCTCATGGAAAGCTCTAGGAATGGAGTCCGGGCCAGTACAGGAGGCACGGGTAAGCCCACTGGGCAAAGGAAAGGAGGGGAATATGGAGGAACTACAGAGATAGAACGCAGTGTGGATCGAATGCTGTCAGTATGACTTAGTGGACGTAGATCAGCGTTCGTAGGCCAGGTCTTGGTCAGGCCGAACCAAAGGGGTCGGTACCAGGAAGTTTCACGAGATGGAGTACAAGTCTGAATATGAATAGATTAATAGAAAGAATCGAGATTTGATCCTTCGATAACCCGAATTCAATAAAAATAAATAGAAGGCATATGGAATCAACAAAGTGACTACCAACTAGTAGCAAAGCCTCGTCAACTCGAATTCAGCTTGCTATCTCACTCAGATATGGGGGGCGGGAGCTTGTCCAATGGAGGAAGAGTACCAGTTATAGAGGACCAGCCAAGAAGTTCCTTCCGAAAGCGTGTGATGGTATTCAACTTAGACATCTCTCGTGAAGAAATGGCTTTCGCCAGCATACAAATCTACAACAGCCTAGCGGATAGAAGAGCATTGCTTTGATTTCATATTAATGATAAGTAAGGAAGGGACTTAGATCGATAGAATTTGATCGTTTGCCCTTCACTCAGCATGGAACTGCTGCTTGTGCTCTATCCAGAGAGATTTTGTCTAGGTTCGTAATCAACCTGGGCATTTGTGCCACCCTCTAATCGAATCTTGGAAAAATCTTTTCTTTATCTAATTCCAGGGTGAACGCTTTACTTGTCCTATCACCTGTCTGTACCGGATTCACCTCTTCTTGTTTCATCATCCATTCACCGCTACTATGGAACCCTAAATCTGACAGCTCAATCTTGACTTCTTAACTTCTTGCTCTGATTATGAGGGAAACAGTCTCAAATGCGTTTTTTATTAACCAAATCGACCCTTTGTGGGCTCAGGTATACTATCGGTGAACCGCAATTTAGTTTAGTGGTTGCGCAGTCTGAGTGATTGAGTGAGGTGTGATAGCCACACCAAGTGCGTGAGGAAAAAGCTTCCCGAGCTGAGTAGAAATGACTTCTTCTCTATGTTGAATGAAATCCGGCCGACAGCTTTCTATTGTTTTTGGGTTTTGAGCCATTGTTCCTTCTTCGTCAATGGATTCGAATCCGGTACGTAAGGTTCACGATTGATTGTTGATCCATCAGCGCGTCTGTACCCAGTATCTTTCCTTTACCCAATGCGGGACATACGGGGGATCAGAGCTTTAGGAGTACATGGATTATTGAATTTTTTCCTGAACAGGTATAGGTGGGAACCCGGGAATACCTCTTGGCAAGTGCGGGAGTCAGAATACTTGGGCCGGTGCCTACTTCGCTCACAGGAATGTTAAAAAACAAAGTTGTGCATGCTATTCTAGATGAATCTTTCATACGTATTTCTATTTGAGAATTTAGATCTGAACGAGAGGATGAAAGCGCTGGCGTTCCTGTGGAGAATGTAATGAGCTAGTGCCCGCTTTGCTCGTGGTGGGCCTTATCCTGAATTCACTAGATAAAGCTAGTGCCTGCACCTTCACTTGCGAGAAAGATAAAAATGGAGCTTTCTATCTAATAAACAAGTTTTTCAGGAATAACGGCCTATAGGCCTGCCTTGTGGTTTGTTTGATCTTCCCTGAGGGAGCGAATACACTCGTACGGGTATGTTGGCTAAGGAGCTGGGACTGGTGGTTATGGATCTTTACCTAGAGCCGAAACTGACTCTGACTTTCGATCTGGTAGTGATGCTGCGGGCTTACTTTATTAAATGGAACCTTTGGTTCCCATACATCCATCTAAAAACCTTTCTCGGTGACAGATGTGTTATTGATCAAGCCATCCCTGGACAAGCACGCGTCCGTACGGTATAACAGGACCTTAGCTATCTAGTGAAATAAAGGGCATACTTTGCTTGTTTCGTGGTATGAACCCCAGAATGGGTTCTGCTGCTATCGACACCTACCCAATTAACCAAATAATCGATCGAGACCGCCTTTCGCGAGCCTTTTATGCGATTTCGGTCAAAGAAGAAGTTCTTGTAGTGCTGGAATGCCTCCACCATGCACATCCATCTCTGTCATAACACGAACAAACCCTCTTTTCGGCAAGAACGAGCAACCATTGAATTCCGAAACCAATCATCTTTCTCTTTATTCATCTTGCTAGCCCCATATTGTGCTAGGTTTCGTCAAGTGCGATAATAAGCAGGTCAACGGTAGGCTACTTTCTTCGCTCGCACTTAAGGAAGCCAGCTATAGCTCACGCAATAAGGAGAGAAAGAAAAGATGTAACAGGTCTATCGAACCTCCGGATCAGCAAGAAGGTCTTTCACTCATTAGGGATTCTGGGAAGAAAGAAAGCTTCTTCAGTCAGCGCAGCGTGCTTCTTAGAAAGTAGTAATATACTCAATATATATATGTAATGGCCTTGATCGGCTAATTTCGACTCCACCTGTGCATTAATCTCCCCCAGTGAGTAGGTTCTTTATGATTGGGTCGGATCCGTGCACCCTTTCCTATTCCTAGCCCATAGCTCGTGGAAAGAAAAATGGAAGATTGCATTCATTTCCCTTGGATTCTGGTCAGAGCATAGACCTATCTTGAGATGGGAGGTCTCACCTTGCTCTTGACACAACACCTAGCACAAAAATGGATCGGCAAGGGACCCTTTGATACATTCGAGTGTAGACATTCGAGACCATACAACCTGCTTTCAAGACAGGCGATAGTTTGTGTGCATCGAGCTCCCTTTGCAAGACCTGCTATTGATCTAACCGGCACGATTCTAGCTTTCGAGGGCAGTCCGAGATGTTAATGAACAATAGGTCCATCTCACAACTAAGAAGTGGCAATCAAGAGAATTCATATTCATTGCTAGCCTTTTTCTTCTGGGCCAGTATCAAACTCTTCTTTTGAGTATGATTCTTGCTACCACTTTGTTGATTTAGCAAACCAATGCATTACGCCACTAAGAATGGAGGGACGAGGACTCATACATAACAAACAGAGTCAAGCAAAAGCATTGAAATCGGACTGCGGAAAAGACGTCAGCGGAAGGCCTGAAGCTTAGATGTCTATACATGATATTCTGAATAGACAACCTATCACATTATAGACCAATCAAAAGCCCTTTTTCAATCAATAAGTCAACATGAATGGTTTAACATTTATTTAACGAAGCGAGAAAGAATAGCGCTACGCTAGCACCATAGCAAGCACCTCGCACACATCGAAGCAAGGTTAGGTTGGGAATCAATTAAAGAGTACCTATCACATCAAACGATTCAGTCGGATTCTATAAAGCAATTATCCAGTAAACTAACTATCCCACTCAAATGAAGAAAATAAAATAAAATATAAGGAATAAGTAGGAGCTTTCCGCAGATGTACCTGTCTTCAGGCTCAGTCAGTGTCAGGGTGGGCATAGTCTAATAGGGAGTCCTCAGGGGACTCCAAGACTTCAACGTCGTCGTCTCCTGGCCCTTTGCTATGAACCCCAAAAAGGAGGACTGCTGGTATAAAAGAGACCCGATTTCACAACATCAGAAAGAAGCCCGAGTTTAGACCATTCAAAGAGCCGCCAGCCGGATCTCGACCAACTTATAGATTTGCTTGCTCTCGTGTACCTTGAGCCTCAAAGATGTCTGCTGGGGAAGACTTTCGAACTATCACACTCCATTAGTCACTTCTTTCTGTACAAAGCCTTTTATTGTTCGGAGAAGGTGGGCAGCTTTCTGACCTTAACACGCATGAAGGGAAGAAGTTCCAATGAAAAGGCGACCATAAGGGAGGAAGTGTTTGAATCCTTCATTTAAGGCTTCACAGCATCAATTAGGGAATGCTTATGAATAAAAACCCTTATCAATGTGATAGGAGAACGAGGTGCTCGACCTAATTATGCTACGTCCACCAAAAGAAAGAGCTGTAGTCGCTTCGTCGTCGTCGTCGCAGAGGAACAACAATTGAGGATCTTCCCTGCTTGAACCGTGGGTGAGTATAACATTTCTTTCTATCACAATATGAAACTTTTGGTTTGTAACTGTCGGGGTGCGGGGATTAGCTTACAAGGAAAGCTGAGCCGGATGATTGGGAAGAGGCTGCAGTTCACCGAGAATGACGAGATATCCGCTCCTTTGGTTATCGGGTAGGGTTGGAACATAGGTAGGTATCTAACTAGGCTTGGTCATGGATCGCGGTTGGGCGTGACAGAACCAAACTCCGTCTTCGGAACAACTTGAGTATAAGCTGAGAATAAGTACTTGCGAATGACACACCAATCCAGTCTCACATACATTGCTTGGAATTCAATGTGGCAGAGAAAGACAAAGACTGCTCACTTCTTTGACAATTTATTCGATGTCTTTACATTATGCATTTTCATCGATCTAGAAAAGAGAATCTTTCTCACCTTGTTTTTTTTTTCGTCAGGTTCTTCCTTTCTCTTCTTTTCCTGTGTACAGCAGCCTCTGTCTGTCCTGCGGTAAGCGAATAAGCTAGTAAAGTGTTACATCATCTTGCTTGGCGAAGACTGTGCCGGTCATGAGTCGTAGCTCATTCCGTAGTGAAGTAGCGTAGCGATCTGCTTGCTGTGTGTTGTAGTTCATGCCTTCCTTTGCTTGTCGAGTCTTGTTGAAGCGGGATCAGATCAACACCTCAGCTTGGCTTGAGTGATGGATGTCACATGCTATCTTCGGTCGCTTCGCGAAGTGCCTCTGAGGCGAGCTAGGCTTCATGATTGGGTGAGGCTAGCTTGTTTCTTAGCTGTAGCGCACGTAGCTACGTAGCGATCTTGCTTGCAGCAGCCATATCTTTGAAGGGGATGGAATAGCTTGTTAATCTAGGTTTGTTTTATCCAATTGGGATGCTTGCTCGGCGGGTAAGGAGATAATAAGAAATGAAATGCCTGCCTGCTCAACCAATAGGGAGAGACGGTGCCGGCTTATATTGGGTGGACTGGACAACCAGCCATGCTCATGCTAATATAAATGCTTTTTTTTTTCATTACAAAATTTGTATTTGCGATTTCATATACCATACTAACGGGATCGGGTCTCTAAAAAAGAGGTCCACTCCCGAGGAGCTGTCAAACCTCGACTGAAAGGGGAGAGAAGCTTTCGGCTTGACCACGGAGAATAATAGGGAGAAGGGCCAGGCAGAGGCGACATGCTTTCTTTCTTGTGATGGAGGACCCCTTCCATATCATTATGGATGAAAAGCCCCAAGGCCAACTATCCGGAACTATCCTCTTCTATAGACCCTGCATTCGAATAGAACCAGCGCTATGGCTTAGCCGATCTCTGCTACAGTTGTCTTATGCGCTTGGAAAAGACGGACTGGCAAGAGGAGTTAAATGGTGAATCGGGAAGCTAAGCCTTACACACAGGAGGCGTTCGCGAGTACTCTCTTTTCTTTTGAGATTAAGTCGGGCCCTTGTATCCCCAAATGGATCTCCACTCCTAGTGTTTCACATCTAGCATGATTAGTTACTGCTTGGCTTACTCTTTCTTACTCTTTTATCCTCCTTCTCTATCAGGGCCATTACACTTCGATTCTATATAATGGGTCTGGGAACAGGATATGGTACAGAAGGTCGGTCTCCTTTTCCAATGCCCTAGCATGCTGGCCGACCCTACTCTACTCAGAGCAAGACAGCAGACAAAGCCCCCTTTAGGAACTGGGAACCGGGTAGGCTAGGTGGGTGTCTAATCCGCGTAGAAGCTCCTGGTCGAGTGTCTTAGATTAGAACTGTTTCTGAGATTTGTCCTGTTTGTGGCTCGATCTCCTGTCGTGTTTTATTTAGATAGCAATACTCTCTTTAGGCCCGCTCCAAGGCACAAAAGGGCATACTCCTACTTCTGCGTATTCGAAGCCTGATTGAACCGCGGGTAGCTTGTATGATGCCAAAGTGAAGTGAAGAAAAGAAGCGTCAGGCTCGACTGTTAGCGCTTCTCCCTACTAAAAAGTATAAGTAAGTGAAATCCCCATAAATGGAACGAAAGCACACCATTTCAAAAAGGGGCCTTGTTGTGTCCTAAACAGGCGAAGCTTGGTATCCATAAAAGGATAGGCTTTAAGGCCCGATCTAACTTAGTTAGGCAGAATTCCATGCTTTACGCCCTAATAGAGGTCTGCAACGAGCCCTTGCGTTAAGTTGAGTCGGGCTTTACCCCTTTTCGTGCAACTATCAAAGTTAGAGCGCATGCCCCGGGCACCCTAATTTAATTTAATCAACTGGTCTCTCTCTTGTCATCAGCTCTGATCTGCTCAAATGGAAACGAGACAAACTTTTTTGATATGTCAATGCCTCTGTCTGTCCCTGTTAGGTTGAAAAGCTTAAACTGCTGCATAGGGCTTTCCATTTCTGTAGAGCTAGGCAGAAAGAAATCTCTATACTCTCCATATTCTATATTCTCTGAACGACCTTTCCTGTCACATATATTGGCTTTGCCAAACCCAAATGGAATTCATTGCCCTATCAGAGTGAAACTCGACTCGCCCTATATAACTCATTTTGTGAAACAAAAGAATTACTGAGTCAGAGAACCATCGTTCCGGACTTTTCAACAGATAGCCCATTTCTTCTTGACTTCGTCCAGGAGAGAGGCATACTTTAAGCAACCCCACCATACGCTTCAGCTTTCTAAGCCTGAGTGCCCCAAAACACACCCCTTCTTGATAGGATTGGATTTCAATAAAAAGAGGAAGTGCCAAACGGGGTGGGGATGGGGGAGTCTAGAGAAGCTTGCTCATATTGTTTTACAAAAAATTTCTCAAAGAGTGGTAATTGCGCCTATAACTCAGATTTATAAACTCAAGGTAAATTCAAAAGTAAAAGTAAGGCACGTGACTGCATTCCTAAATTAGATCTCTGGTTCCTTCACTGCTTCCCGAAACTGACCTGCTTACACTGCACTGCTTCTTCCAACAATACTGGAAGTGGGGCTGCCCTATATGGTCAAGCCAAGCAAAAAGGGAGTTCCCTGTTTGTATCCTATAGTCTCAAGAAGAAAGAAAGAGATATTTATTTTGAACAGCCTTTAAGAGATAGGGGGTGCCACAAGCCTAGGTCCCCAACAGAGATAGATTCACAAAATCTACAGACAGATATGGTTTTTGAACTGAGCCTGTTCCCACTCGTATACCAGCCAAAGTTAGGTAAAGAGGGTTTCTTTGGCTTCTGCACTTAAAATCAAAGTCCCTTCTTTCTCTTAGGGGAAGCCCAAAGCTAGCTATCTCTTCCTTGCTCGACTTTCCGACTTGCCTTCAGGAATCAAAGTGTTAGCCCGATGAATGACAGGTTTGCCTTGTGTTGGGACGGTAGGCAAGTTTCGGTACTCAGTTCCAGGTGGTTTGTTTTCCAGTAAGGTACTCAATCAAGCCGTTCAAGCAAGCGGATCGTAGAAAAACCACTTCTCTTGTGTGTCCCCCTGAATAGGCACCAGTCTCGGGGAAAGCGGCAGGGGCTTCGGCTGTTGGAAACCCGGACACTGCTCCTGCGCAATCAGAGAAAGAAGAAAGGTAATCCATCTCGACATTCTGAAGGCTAACTCCTAAAGCAATCACGGTAAGTTCACTTCGGGAATCAATACAATAAGACCTTTTCACTCTTTTTCTCTATTAGTGTACCCCCGTAGTCTCCCGAAGGTGTATTAAGGGTAGTAGCTTTACCCGGACCGCAATTTCTGATGTGAGAAAGGAATAGCGTAAGGTCCGACCTTTTTCATCTAAGGGGTAAATAAGCTGTTAGGACCGAGGGCAGCGATTACATCCCGGTAGTCAGCAACAGCGGTTCAGTGTCAAATGAAAGCTAAGCGGGAAGGCTACTTCACTTCAGACAATCAGGCGGAAGCTGCGGTGTCGGGTTCCTTCCTTTCGCCAATAGACTAGACCAGCTACTACTACTAAGAAAAGTAAGAGCTCAAACTCCTAAGCACCACTACTCCTATAAAAAAAAAGTTGCTTGCTTATTCTCCACATTTCATTCGCTTTCCTTTCACATCGGTCTTACAAGGCCCTTTCTTTTTTCGGTGAGTTGCAAGAGAAGAGGGGTTTTTTATGAGGATAGGTAAGGAAAAATGACTTTGGGAGGAATTCGGGATCGGTCATCGAGGGGGTAGTGGATGGAGATGGCGACTACTAGGAGATGACAACTAATGGAGATAGCTTTCTTCTTTCTGCTGACTAATCACGCGGACTCAGAGCTAAACAACTATGACTCGTATGATTTGCTAACACAACGGATAGTTTCGAAATCTTTCTCGCCGGGTTCTGGCGCTGTCCCCCGAGTTCGCCCGCTGAATCTGCTGCTCGCTGAACAAGATCCCTTCTCAGCAATCAGTTCCAGTCCCTTGTCTTTCATCATTATGCATTCAACGCTCTGTTGTAATTACCAAACGGTTGTATACCCAATCCCCCGTCTTCCTCTTTCGAAATACGCTATTCCATGAGCCCCGTAAGGAAAGGAGTACATTGTCATTCCTCGATTCTCGGCACCATCGGGTCTGCTTTTTCCCAAACATCATCGTTATCTCAGCTCTCGCCATTTCAACCCATATCTAATGTAGCCCACAGCTCGCCCCTATAGCTTATGGGCAAATCCCATTCCCCCTTCGGCGACGGACGAGTATGCGGAAAGATTAAAGAAAGTTGAGTTGAGGATTTTTTGAAGAAAACGCAAGGCATTGGCAGTTTTTCCACCAAATTCAGGGATTTTTCCCTTTACCCTGATTCACAACTGCCAAAAGGGTTCAAAGGAATTCGAAAAATACAACGGAAAAGGTTGTCCCATCTCTCATCTTAAAGCCTATTGTGCCGATGTCTGCCCTTTAGAGAAAGACGAAGGGGCTGCCATCCGATTGTTCCAGAAGAGTCTTACGGGCCCCGCACTGAAATGGTTTACGTCACTAGATCATTCTAAGTTGGCGTCGTTTGAGCAATTATCTCAAATGTTCATCAATCAGTACTCCTACAACTTAGATGCCAAACAAAAAAGATCAGATCTCGAGGCTCTAAATCAGAAAGGTGATGAAAGTTTCAGTGCCTACGTAGGCAGGTGGAGGGCTGTCGCTGCCCAAATGCGAAACAAACTCGATGAAGAAGAGCAAATCAACATGGTAACCCAGTTGGCTCATTCTTCGATTGCTGGCTACCCGATGTCATAGACCCACACCACATTCCAAAGAAGCAAATGAAGGCTTGGCTTGAAAGCTGACCTTATTATTATGAAAAGAAAGGGCTTTTTTATAGAGGTTGAGTAAGGGGGGAGACCAATCCCGTTGTTTGGAAAGGTTATTCCGTCAGCTGATTCACCAGGGTTCATTAGGAATTTTTGAATTGGATCCAAGAAGATAGGATCATCGATCTGTTCTGCCAGTAAATCCAATACTAGCTTATGATCTACTTGTTCTTATCTCCATAGAAAGCGAAGCACTTTCGGACGTCAGCATGTACTAATCGCTCCACCGCACTCCACCCCCACCCCCTATTTGAGTAAGGCTGGAAGGAATTGGCAGAATTTTGTTAGGTCCCAATGAGGGGGGATCGGGTCATGCGACGGATGCAAGCTAGACTTTGAAGCAAAAAATCCAAGATTTCATAGAAGAAGGAAAAATCAACGTGGCGGATGAACAGAAAGCTCCTAAGAACCCCAACGAGAAAATGGGAGTTTTTAAGAACTCGCTCCCTAATCACGCTCCGGTCTCAACATGCTGGGCCGAGGAAGTGTCTGATTTCCAACATCCCCCTACCATCACTATAATTAATGCTATTAATACTATCTGGCTTTGTGAGGAAGATCCCTCCCACCGGATCATCATGACTCCTACGTTCCGGCTTCCAAAGGCGATCCTAGGGGAATTTTTTTTTTGAAAAGGGATAAGGCTGCAAACCTAGAGAGGAAGCTTCACCGAAAGAAGAAGAAATAAGACTCGAGTTTCTGGAAATGTTTCAAGAGGGTAAAAATGAAAAAAAAAAGAAAAGAAGCCGGCAGATCTTTTTCCGCTTGATCGCTAACTCATGAGCAAAGCCGCCTTCGGCCCTTCGCTTAGTAAGAGTAGAGTAAGCCCCTCCTCGAGCCTCTACTGAATTCCGCTCGCCCCGGTCCTTAGTAGCGTTGACTTTGTCAACCTTTGGATGTTGTTGTGACGCTTTGGTTAGGCTTGGTTGACTTTGTCAACGACACAAGCAAGGAGTTGACAAAGGAGAACTGTTGATAGAGAGCTTACCGCCCCGCCCTTTTTAGTCGCGCCTGTTGTCATGGAAAAAGAGTTTGTTTTCTGTCAAAGTCAAAGAAGCATGCTTAACACAGCCTATAGCGTAAAGGCATTCGAGCCGCGTCTAAACTAAATTAAGGGTAAGGCCAAGGCCCCGTACTCTCTCTTCTGTAGATACCCTATCCCTTCCGGCTATGGTATGGGGGAAGGGAAGTGAGATCTACCGATTGATTTGATATTAGATGAGCGGCCGTACTATGATCGTTCGGGAGACATGGCCCTACGCGCTACACACAAGAATGAATTGTTATGCGGTCGGTAAACTATTTTTGCAGGCAGCCTATCAAATCAGATCACGTATTTTTTAATATGTCGTTCCGTCATCTATATGTATTCGGTCTTCAATTTGTATGTTCCTGCTCGTGCCCGTATAGAGGGCACGACTCCCCCTCTCCCCGTTCTACCGTCCAAAACATGCCGGCCGTTCTAAGTTCCGGGGTTGGGTCGGATAGGACCAGACCAAATCGGCTGGATCTGTGGAATCTGAACGGATCAGATCCAATCGGATCTGATCGTAGCTTCGAGTTCAGGTGCCGTACCGCGGCCAGACCGGAAAGGAAGGGGACAGCGAACCTCCTGCCAATAGGCCAAGGTTGCTTTATAACTTTCAGCCACTTGTTAGAAGGAAGTGCAGCTTGATTGTCGGGGGGAAGGAAGGAGAAAAAAGAATTATTCGATTTTATTTTCTCCTTTGGTAAGGATTGGCTTTAAGTGATAGGGGATGTGATTGGAATTCGTCTTTTCTTTGTTTGTTTTGTATTACCGAGACACCCGAAGGGTCGGCCATATTACCTCGGGAGACCCGGCCCATTCAAATCAAAATAGAACGAGCACCTACGACTAAGGGGAATGGAATGTCGACCA